GTGGATACACTTCTTGATAATGGAATCCGCGGACAACCGATGAGGGACGGTCATAATAAGGTTTACAAATCATTTTCTGATATAATCGAGGGCAAAGAGGGAAGATTTCGCGAGACCCTACTTGGGAAACGGGTTGATTATTCGGGTCGTTCTGTCATTATTGTAGGTCCATCACTTTCATTACATAGATGTGGATTGCCCGGCGAAATAGCAATAGAACTTTTCCAGACATTTCTAATTCGTGGTCTAATTCGAAAACATTTTGCTTCGAACATAGGAATTGCTAAGAGTAAAATTCGGCAAAAAGAACCGATTGTATGGGAAATACTTCAAGAAGTTATGCAGGGACATCCCGTATTGCTAAATAGAGCACCTACTCTGCATAGATTAGGTATACAGGCATTCCAACCCATTTTAGTAGAGGGGCGTGCTATTTGTTTGCATCCATTAGTTTGTAAGGGATTCAATGCAGACTTTGATGGCGATCAAATGGCTGTTCATGTGCCTTTATCTTTAGAAGCTCAAGCAGAAGCTCGTTTACTTATGTTTTCTCATACGAACCTCTTATCTCCAGCTATTGCGGATCCAATTTCCGTACCAACTCAAGATATGCTTATTGGACTTTACATATTAACGAGTGGGAATCGTCGAGGTATTTCTTCAAATAGGTATAATCCACGGAATTGCAGAAATTTGAAAAATGAAATAAGTCCAAAGAATAACTATAAGTATACGAAAAAAAAAGAACCTTTTTTTTGTAATTCTTATGATGCAATTGGAGCTTATCAACAGAAAAGAATAACCTTCGATAGTCCTTTGTGGCTCCGGTGGCGACTAGATCTACGCATTATTTCGTCAAGAGAAGTTCCTATCGAAGTTCACTATGAATCTTTAGGCACCTATCATGAAATTTATGGGCATTATCTAGTAGTAAGAAGTACAAAAAAACAAATTCGTTCTATATACATTCGAACCAATGTAGGTCATATTTATTTTTATCGAGAAATCGAAGAAGCTGTACAAGGTTTTTGCCGGGCCTATTCATATGATATCTAATCATATAGCTGGTTGTATCTAAGATAAACAAATTGATGATACCGGTGTAAATTCAGGTCTTCATGATTTTACAAGGATCCTAGTTTTTCAATTTCTACACAAATTAAGATAAAGAAAAGGCAGTTTTGAAATCATTGACTCAAACCCATTGTTGAACTGAATCAATCCCACTGAGTGGAATAGGGAGGTACTTATGGCAGAACGGACCAATCTAATGTTTCACAATAAAGTGATAGGTGGAACTGCCATTAAACGACTTATTAGCAGATTAATAGATCACTTCGGAATGGCATATACATCACATATTCTGGATCAAGTCAAGACTCTGGGATTCCGCCAAGCTACCGCTACATCCATTTCATTAGGAATTGATGACCTTTTAACAATACCTTCTAAAGGATGGCTAGTCCGAGATGCTGAACACCAAAATTTGATTTTGGAAAAACAGCATCATTATGGAAATGTACATGCGGTAGAAAAATTACGCCAATCCATTGAGATATGGTATGCTACGAGTGAATATTTTCGACAAGAAATGAATCCTAATTTTAGAATGACCGATCCTTTTAATCCAGTCCATATAATGTCCTTTTCGGGAGCTAGAGGAAATGCATCTCAAGTACACCAATTAGTAGGTATGAGAGGATTAATGTCGGATCCACAAGGACAAATGATTGATTTACCTATTCAAAGCAATTTACGCGAAGGGCTATCTTTAACAGAATATATAATTTCTTGCTACGGAGCTCGTAAAGGGGTTGTAGATACTGCTGTACGAACATCAGATGCTGGATATCTTACACGTAGACTTGTTGAAGTGGTTCAACATATTGTTATACGTCGAACAGATTGTGGTACCATTCGAGGAATTTCAGTAAATACCCAGAATGAAATGATGCCGGAAAGTAGTTGGACACAAACATTAATTGGTCGTGTATTAGCAGACGATATATACAGAGGTTCACGATGCATTGCCGTTAGAAATCAAGATATTGGAATTGGACTTTTCAATCAATTGAAAACCTTTCAAACACAACCAATATCTATACGAACTCCTTTTACCTGTAGGAATACATCTTGGATCTGTCGATTGTGTTATGGACAAAGTCCTACTCAAGGTCACTTGGTGGAATTAGGAGAAGCTGTAGGTATTATTGCGGGACAATCCATTGGAGAACCGGGCACTCAATTAACATTAAGAACTTTTCATACTGGCGGAGTATTCACAGGGGGTACTGCAGAACAGGTGCGAGCACCTTCTAATGGAAAAATTAAATTCAATGAGGATTTGGTTCATCCTACACGTACACGTCACGGGCATCCTGCCTTTCTATGTTATATAGACTTGTATGTTAGTATTGAAAATGGTGACATTATACATAATGTGACTATTCCACCAAAAAGTTTTCTATTAGTTCAAAATAATCAATATGTCAAATCAGAACAAGTGATTGCCGAGATTCTGGCAGGAACATACACTTTGAATTTAAAAGAAAAAGTACGAAAACATGTTTATTCTGACTTAGAAGGAGAAATGCATTGGAGTACCGATGTGTATCATGCATCAGAATTTAAATATAGTAATGTCCATATATTACCAAAAACAAGTCATTTATGGATTTTATCAGGAAAATCAGACAGGTCCGGTTCAGTCTCTTTTTCAACCCGAAAAGATCAAGATCAATTGAACATTCATTCTCTTTCTACAGGAGAAAGAGATATTTGTAACCATTTAGCAAGTAATAATAAAGTAAGACATAAATTGTTTCGTTTCAATCCTTCTGATAAAAAAGAAAGAAGGATTTCAGATTATTCAATAATGAATCAAATCATATGTATAGATCATTGTCATTTTACACATCCTGCTATTTTTCACGATACTACGGATTTATTAGCAAAGAGGCGGAGAAATCGATTCATTATTCCATTTCAATTCCAATCGATTCAAGAACGAGACAAAGCACTAATGTTAGCTTCCAGTATCTCAATTGAAATACCAATCAATGGTATTTTTCGTAGAAATAGTATTTTTGCTTATTTCGATGATCCTCAATACCGAACACAGAGCTCGGGAATTACTAAATATAGGATTATTGATATCAATTACATTTTGAAAAAAGAGGATTTTTTAATCGAGTATCCAGGAGTTAAAGAATTTAAGACAAAATACCAAATTAAAGTAGATCAATTTTTTTTCATTCCCGAAGAAGTGTATATTTTACCAGAATTTTCTTCCATAATGGTACGGAACAATAGTATCATTGAAGTAGATACACCAATCACTATAAATATAAGAAGTCAAGTAAGCGGGTTGGTCCGATTGGAGAAGAAAAAAAAAAAGATTCAATTAAAAATCTTTTCCGGGAATATCTATTTTCCCGGAGAAATGGATAAGATATCCCGACACAGTGCCATGTTGATACCACCGAGAACGGTAAAAAAAAATTCAAAAGGATCAAAAAAAAAAATGAAAAATTGGATCTATGCCCAATGGATCACAATTACGAAAAAAAAGTATTTTGTTTTGGTTCGACCGGTCATTTTATATGAAATAGCAGATAGGATCAAATTAATCAAATTTTTTTCCCAAGATATGTTACAAGAAAGAGATAATCTGGAACTTCAAGTTATTAATTATATTCTTTCTGGAAATGGAAAATCAATTCGGGGAATTTCTAATACAAGTATTCAATTAGTTCGGACTTGTTTAGTCTTAAATTGGGATCAAGACAAAAAATTTTCTTCTATCGAAAAAGGGCATGCTTCTTTTGTTGAACTAAGTATAAATGGTTTGGTTAGATATTTTTTAAAAATGGACTTAGTGAAATCCCATATTTCATATATAAAAAAAAGGAATGATCCTCCCGGTTCAAGATTTCTCTTGGATACTGAGGCGGACTGGACCAACATCAATCCATTTTTTTCTATGGATTCGAGGGAAAAAGTTCAACAATCACTTAGTAAAAATCATGGAACTATTCATATGTTGTTGAATAGAAATGAGAAATGCCGATCTTTGATAATTTTGTCATCATCAAATTGTTTTCAAATACGATCATTCCACGATGGAAAATATTACAAAGAAGAAATGAATCCAATTCAAAGAGATCCTCTGATTCCAATTAAGAATTCATTAGGTCCTTTAGGAATAGCCCTTCAAGTTGCCAATTTTGATTTTTACCTTTTAATTACTCATAATCAGATCTCGATAAATCAAAATTGGCAACTTGACAAATTCAAAGAAACTTTTCAAGTATTCAAATATTATTTAATAGACGAAAACGAGAGAATTTATAAACCTGATCTATCTAGTAACATCCTTTTAAATCCATTCTCTTTGAATTGGCATTTTTTCCATCATAATTCTTGTGAAAAAAAAACGTTTCCAATAATAAGTCTTGGTCAATTTATTTGCGAAAATGTATGTATAGTTCAAACGAAAAATGCACCACACCTTAAATCAGGTCAAATTCTAACTGTTCAAATGGATTCTGTAGGAATAAGACTGGCTAACCCTTATTTGGCGACTCCTGGAACAACTGTTCATGGCCATTATGGAGAAATACTTTCTGAAGGAGATATATTAGTTACATTTATATATCAAAAATCGAGATCGGGTGATATAACACAAGGTCTTCCAAAAGTAGAACAGGTATTAGAAGTTCGTTCGATTGATTCAATATCAATAAACCTAGAAAAGAGAGTGGATACTTGGAATGGGCGTATAACAAGAATTCTTGGCATTCCTTGGGGATTCTTCATTAGTGCTGAGCTAACTATAGCGCAAAGTCGTATTTCTTTGGTTAATCAAATTCAAAAAGTTTATCGATCCCAGGGAGTTCACATTCATAATAGACATATAGAAATTATTGTGCGTCAAATAACATCAAAAGTATTGGTTTCAGAAGATGGAATGTCTAATGTTTTTTTGCCCGGTGAACTAATTGGATTGTTGCGGGCCGAACGAGCTGGGCGTTCCTTAGAAGAGTCGATTTGCTATCGAGTTCTATTATTGGGGATAACAAAAACATCTTTGAATACTCAAAGTTTCATATCTGAAGCAAGTTTTCAAGAAACTGCTAGAGTTTTATCAAAAGCCGCTCTCCGGGGTCGCATAGATTGGTTGAAAGGTCTGAAAGAGAACGTTGTTTTAGGGGGAATGATGCCAGTTGGTACCGGATTCAAAAGAATAATATACCGTTCAAAGCAAAGGCAATATAACAAGATTACCTCGGAAACAAAAAAAAGAATTGATGTGATACATCAAAGCAATCTAGGGTTGAAGAATTCCTAAAATAATGATTCTTAAGGTCGTAGTCATCTCCGGTCACTTTATTTTGTATATATTTTGTATAATAAAAGAAACATAATAAATAAAAGAATCATATTCAATGAAATAGAAAAAATGGCCCGATCTTTTTTTTATCAACGACCCATTTTCAGTAGAAGAGAAGGTTCCTTCGGAACACTTATTTATTTCTATTTCAGTAGACTGGGTCTCTTTGTTTCATTTCAAAAAATTGATCTAATTTCTATTTGGAAATGAAAGAAAAGTGTGGGGATAAATATAAATGACAAAAAGATATTGGAACATAATTTTGGAAGAGATGATGGAAGCTGGAGTTCATTTTGGCCACGGTACTAGAAAATGGAATCCTAAAATGTCACCTTATATATCTGCAAAGCGTAAGGGTATTCATATTACAAATCTTATTAGAACTGCTCGGTTTTTATCAGAATCTTGTGATTTAGTTTTTCATGCAGCAAGTGGGGGAAAACAATTTTTAATTGTTGGTACAAAAAAAAAAGCAGCTGCTTCAGTAGCGCGGGCTGCCATAAGAGCTCGGTGTCATTATGTTAATAAAAAATGGCTCGGCGGTATGTTAACGAATTGGTATACTACAAAAACACGACTTCAAAAGTTCAGGGACTTGAGAATGCAACAAAAGACGGGGAGATTCGATTGTTTTCCAAAAAAAGATGCCGCTATATTGAAGAGACATTTAGCTCAATTGGAAACATATCTTGGCGGCATTAAATATATGAAGGGGTTACCTGATATTGTAATAATCGTCGATCAACAAGAAGAATATACGGCTCTTCGAGAATGTATCACTTTGGAAATTCCAACAATTTGTTTAATTGATACAAATAGTGACCCGGACCTCGCTGATATTTCAATTCCAGCTAATGATGATGCTATAGCCTCAATTCGATTAATTCTTAACAAATTAGTTTTTGCTATTTGTGAGGGTCGTTCTAGATATATACGAAATTCGTGATTAATAATAAGATAAAAAATTATTGAAATTGCTTCGAGGGGTTCAGAGATTTATGGAATCGCTTACTATACTAGTCAGAAATTGCACAAAAATGAAAAAGAAAAGAGAAAACGAACAAACAAAAATTTTATGTAATTAGTATTGGTATTCCAAATAAAAAAGTAGATAAATCAAAAGGGAAAGGAGATGTTTGAATAAAAATAATTCCCTTTTTTCAAGTTCTTATTTTAGAGGACAGGACAATATGAATGTTTTATTATGCTCTATCAACACATTAAAAAGATTATACGATATATCTGCTGTGGAAGTAGGTCAACATTTCTATTGGCAAATAGGGGGTTTCCTAGTACATGCCCAAGTACTTATTACTTCTTGGGTTGTAATTGCTATCTTATTGGTTTCAGCCTTTCTAGTTATTCGAAATCTGCAAACCATTCCCGCTTTCGGTCAGAATTTCTTTGAATATGTTCTTGAATTCATTCGAGACGTGAGCAAAACTCAGATTGGAGAAGAATATGGTCCGTGGGTTCCTTTTATTGGAACTTTGTTTCTATTTATTTTTGTTTCTAATTGGTCAGGGGCTCTTTTACCTTGGAAAATCATACAATTACCTCATGGGGAATTAGCTGCACCTACAAATGATATAAATACTACCGTTGCATTAGCTTTACTTACATCAGTTGCATATTTCTATGCGGGTCTTTCAAAAAAAGGATTAGCTTATTTTAGTAAATACATTCAACCAACTCCAATCCTTTTACCGATTAACATATTAGAAGATTTCACAAAACCCTTATCCCTTAGTTTTCGACTTTTCGGAAATATATTAGCTGATGAATTAGTAGTTGTTGTTCTTGTTTCTTTAGTACCTTTAGTAGTTCCTATACCTGTCATGTTCCTTGGATTATTCACAAGCGGTATTCAAGCTCTCATTTTTGCTACTTTAGCTGCGGCTTATATAGGTGAATCCATTGAAGGCCATCATTGACTATTTTTATAAACTATTTTTATAAAAAATAGTCTTTTTGTTTAGCTTGCCAGACATATATTGTGGCTCAATAGAATCTACTCAGTAAACATCTATCTATCTATAGATATATAGATAGATATAGATAGATCGATTCGATTAGTATCTATTAGTATATATTGGATATTCGAATAGTATATATTGGATATTCGAAAAAAAAATTCATAGCTAGAATTAGAATTCTGTATGATATTTACGTTTACGACGTGTGATAAAAAGATACTATATAGAATGATAGTAGATTCTCGTTCGATTCACATTCAATTCAACGATTGATCAAAAGAGAATTAAAAATCTTTAGATCACCCAAATTGGAATATTGATTTGAAACATTAATGAAATAGAACGAATTTCTTTAGATTGATTGTATCCATATGGGATAAGATAATAAGAAAAGGGGGAAGGAGAGCTTAAAAAAAAAACACGATAAAAAAAAAGTAGAAGTGAGGGGGTCAAGCTGGGTGTATAGAGTCTGATCACTATAAGAGAACTGTTTCTTTGTTTTTGAGGTTTCAAAGCAAAGAATGAATTTCAAATTCGATTGAATCTAAAACACAAAGAAAATGAGTTTACAGCATAGAAGAAACCTATGTATATGTGATATGATATTATAGATGAACTAGTTTTATATGAACTGACCATATATCTGAAATAAGTAATCTTTTCTATCTAAAAAAGCCTCGCTATTACTGTAAATTTCTATAGGGATAGAAAAGCAAAGACCTTGCGTTTCAGCTCTAATTGTGAATTGAAAATGAAATGACTAAAGAAATTGTATAAAAAAACGAAGAATTCAAAGAATGATTCCCAATTTAAGGTAAGAGAAGAACAAAGATTATACAGATTCACCCCAAAAACTACGTAGTTCGAGACGAAAAAAGAAATCTCGAAGTAATTCGTTCAATAACTATTCTTTTCAATTTGAAATTCTTATTATTCAATTATGAATTACTTTAACTGAAAAAGTCTTGGTAATTGAAAAATGAAGTCAGAATTGATTGGTTGATTATATCATTAACTATTTCTTTCTTTTATATTTAGGTTACGAGGAAATTCTCATGAATCCAATTATTTCTGCTGCTTCTGTTATTGCTGCTGGATTGGCCGTAGGGCTTGCTTCTATTGGACCTGGAGTTGGTCAAGGCACTGCCGCAGGGCAAGCTGTAGAGGGGATTGCACGACAACCAGAGGCAGAGGGAAAAATACGGGGTACTTTATTACTTAGTCTGGCTTTTATGGAAGCTTTAACAATTTACGGGCTGGTTGTAGCATTAGCACTTTTATTTGCTAATCCTTTTGTTTAATCCTAAAAAGATAGAAATACATATGTGGACTTCCTTTTTCGAATTATATTCCTATTTCACTCCTACAATTCTTTATCCGTTCGGATAAGAACACAGGGGAAGGACTAATTGAAAGGTATTCACCTACTTATTCGCCCTCTTTCTTCTTTTTTTTTAGTCCAATGAACCTCTCTTTGATTTTAAAATAATTTTTTGAAAGTGTTAAAACTAGATAGATTTTGCAATTGATAAAAGAACTGGTATCTAATTCTAAGAAGTATCATTCTTTTAGGGAATCTTCCAATTGATTGACCAATCCAAATTATATCAAATTCTAGAATTATAGATTCAAATTAGATTATTCTATTATATATCTAATAGGAATCTTAGAAAGATAATTAGTCTATTCATAAGAGGAGATGAGATCATATGAAAAATATAACCGATTCTTTCCTTTGTTTGGGCTCCTGGCCATCCGCCGGAAGTTTCGTGTTTAATACCGATATTTTAGCAACAAATCCAATAAATCTTAGTGTAGTGTTAGGTGTACTGGTTTTTTTTGGAAAGGGAGTGTGTGCGAGTTGTTTATTTCAAAGAATAAATTGGATTCAACCAAACTGCACTTTTTAGTTTAGTTCTAATTAAGAAAATGTGCAGAATCCCGCGAATTACTTCTGAATTCATTTTCTTTTTTGAATAATTTAAGAAAAATCTTAAAGAACCATAGCATTTCGCGCTTCATTGGTAATCCACTTTGATTCTCTATTAACCAAGAATTTTGGACTATTACCATGGTTAAAAATAATTTGAAGTCTAGACGCAGTGTCGTACTCTTTCTACCACTATGTTAATACAGAAAGGAAACGGTTTCAATAAAATTCTTAGACTTTTTTTTCGATATAAAACACTCATGTCGATAAAATGGCTTGAATCCTATTTACGGCGAGAAATGAAAAACGGGTGAATTGAAACCTCCCCTTTGTACAATGCGTAATCGATGGATGACCTATGTATAAATTCAAAATAAGTCTTTGGATTTGAAAAAAAAACAACTTTGTTGACATATATTTGTTTGGTCAAAAGAGTCCTCCGAATATTCTGGTCTTATATTAGTAATTGTTTTCACTCTGAATAGAAAAGAGAGGATAGGCTCATTACATAAAAAATTGGTAAATTTTCGATAAGTAATTGAGTGTGAGAGCCAAATGAATCGAAAGATTCATGTTTGGTTCGGGAAGAGATCATAGACATTTTGAAATGGATGGAAAGAGAGTCTACTTTCATTAAGTGATTTATTAGATAATCGAAAACAGAAAATATGGAGAACTATTCGAAACTCAGAAGAATTACAG